AATAAATACCCGGGCTTTGCAATATTTGATTGATCACAATTCTATATATTCCCTTTACTATAGAAGTTCCCAGAGAATTCATTAGAGGAATGTTTCCAATGAAAATTGTTTGTTCTTGCATATCCCTGCGGGTTTTCCAAATGAGTCCTGCGGATACATATAATTCAGAAGAATATGTGAGTAATTTATACACAGCATCTCTTTCTTTTATCAATGGTTCTACAAATTGATATGTTTCCATAAATAATTGAAATTCCGCTTTTTGATCCGTATCTTCTATTTTTGGAAACTTAGAAAGTTCTTCCATCAAGCCCTGATCAATGAACCTACAAAATCCTTCAAATTGTATCTGATTCAACCCGGGTATTGTATACATTCCCTCATTTCCATCCTGGAGCATTTTGAATTTCCTATTTATCAAAAAATCCCATTATTAGATCATTCTTCATCGAATCATATAGATGATCTAGTAACGGTAGAATTTAGATTCTGTTTACTGAATCGCATGAAATTTGACTCCATTCCAGATATGGAATGTATGAAATACGTATGAACGGCGGAAGAAAGAGAATTTTCTATTTCAAATTAGAATTTGCAACAGATACAAATGGAAAGGGGTTGATAAAACATTCCTAGAAAGAGAATTGTGCCACTTAGGCTTACTATATTATGATTATGGGATTTTGTATAGAATATCAAAACGGATTCCATTCCTAGCATTATTATGCTATTACATATTCCAATCAACTTGCATACCAGACAACTAAATGGATTCGGTATTTGATCTTTTCGTTGAGATAAAGACATAAAAACCAGAAACAATATAGAGTCTATTTTTTTAGCACTTAACCTCTTTTATGATTCCATTGTTCAAAAAAGATTCACAGAGAAGAGATCTTTTTTTACCTAACCCAGTTTTTAGTAGAATTGGCAGAATACGATGGAGAAAGTTAGAATTGTAAAGTATCAAAGTATCTAAGAAGGGCTGGATTTATTAAACACGTGCAGATAGAGCTATCTATAGATCCGTCTTCTCCTTTATTTCCGTGCTCTATCAAAACAAAGTTTCTATTTTCTATTCCACGAAAAACTGAAGCACGATAATTTTCTGATAATTTCCTATAGGCAGCATATATAAATAAGATACCCAATTCGATTAGATATCTGTGTAACAATTTCTGTTCTGGGATTTACATATACTCATAATTGTTGTTATAATTGAAATTGAGAAGGATTTTGGATTGAAACGAATCAACACTGATATGTTATGTGCCAACTTTTTGATTATGTCATTAGGAAAACACAATTGGAGATTCAAATCAAAAACTAGTTCACGAATTCGCAGGCAGCAGTCAATAGTTAACGGTTCCAAGTTGTCATAATTTTTTTTATGACTGAAAATCCGCCCTTTTAAATATTAATAGAAAGGGGAGGGGAAATTTTTAGGCATTATGTGTTTTGAAATACTATACAATCAATCGAAGGGTTGGATCAAATCCAACCAAAAAGAAAAAAATAAATAAAGAGGAGGAGGGTTTCTTTTAGGAAAGGGATTAAGAAAAGGAGGATTAAGATGCAAGTACAATAAAAAAAGAAGTTCCGTACTCCAACCCGAAGGGGAAAATTTTCATCTATTTTGTATCAATTTGGCGGCATGGCCGAGTGGTAAGGCGGGGGACTGCAAATCCTTTTTCCCCAGTTCAAATCCGGGTGTCGCCTGATCAACAAAAAAAGGCTCAAAATCTCTGATTCTGTTCCGCTGATAGAACTCTCCAAATTATTCCCCAGCGGAAGTAGAAGAAATGGACTGTTGATACTTGTTTGCTTCTACGCATCGGATCTGGGGGTTTTCTAAAAGATTGTAAATCTTTGAATCTAGAATTCAAGGAAAGATTCGAATGGGGGAAGGGCTCTCAAGACTTCTCGATTCCTTTCTACTGCTAATCTTTCTACTACTAATGTAGTGTCTACGGACTGGGTCTTGAATTCCATTGGATAGCCGGATAGGAAATGGAATTCCATTAGTAGTTATGGAGAGGGGGGAAGATCCTTTAGATACTTTATATATGGACTCACGAGAATCTCTGAATGTTCAGGCATTCAATCAATATTAGATTGGATTTTTAATTTACTTTAAATAAAATAGATATAGAAAAAGTGCAAAAAAAATTTCTTTTCAGCAACCTCTCGTCAAGAATATGAGATACCATCTCCCAACTGTCTCTGCGAAACATTCGGGAGATGGTATGAATTAGATCAAAAGGGAAATAGAGGTATGGAATAGATAGTGATCTATGATTATGCTTTTTTACTTTACTTATGAAGGTTAACAAAAAAGAATAGGCCTTATTATTCCTACATGTTCCATTAATAAGAGTTCCTTGAGATATCATTGCATATTTTACTTGTATTTAGTCTTTCCAGATTTCAAATCATATAGGAATTTTTTAGAATTGGATTTGTTGAATTGGTTCATCAATAGTCTTCGGTCAGAATCCCTTTTTGACTCTGCGCCATTGATTCCACTATTATTAGTGAGCAATAATGGAATAATTCCTTCATCAAGATCGGGGACATAATTCACATGGATATAGTAAGTCTTGCTTGGGCTGCTTTAATGGTAGTCTTTACATTTTCCCTTTCACTCGTAGTATGGGGAAGAAGTGGGCTCTAAAGGTACTACTAATTGGGTTGAGGAATCAAACTCTATCAATTGTTTTATAGGTCGTTCTGCAAGGCGGTTTGAACTCTTTAAAAAGAAAAAAAATCGAATATATCTTCATTTTGAAATTCCATTGGATTCTGGTGGAATAATGTATTATATGACTAATACGCTTTCAATCAAAGAGATATTTCACGGATTCCCATGTTTGTGTTTCGAAAGGAAAGGGATACAGATGATAGAAAATTTAGTCCAACTTAATTCTTCCTAACTTTTCTATTTCAATGAATGGGCTCTTACCAGAATGATAGATGGATACTGAGGAAGACCCGATCCCCCTTTCTTTCCCCTTTGACTCTTCAAAAAGGAAGTCGTTTTGTTAAGTGTATACGCACTTTATATGAGAAAGAATATAAACATAGTGGTTGTCTAATGAGATACTATGCATAATAAAAGAAGATCTTGCCTTAGGGGCGTCACATATTGCGCATTTTCCTTTTTTTATTATTTTCTATTATTTTTCCTTTTCTTTTCGGAATTTCGATTTTATCGACGCATTTCATATCATGGTTCAACCGTTAAAAATCTGTGAGGTTTACTCTTCGAAATCCGAAAAAGTGCCCACAGAACTCCTGTCAATGGCTCAATCAATTATTTCTTCGGAATGCTAAAAAAAATGACTATTTGATTTTATTAATATATGCCCATATCGGTTTTCCTGCATTGATTTGATTCTTTCGATAGATCCTGAAATTCATAGTGTAAATAATCAAAAATCTAGAAATTCGAACTATAAGAGTCAGACGATTATTTCGGATTGCTCGAAACAAATAGATGTATCAAAGAAATAGAAATAGAATTGGGTCCTATGTCCATTCTATATATGAAATAAATGGAATTGATATCTACATATATGAAGATAATATTGTAGATTGATTTATATTTAGCCTCTATCTTTATTAGATTCTAAAGTACAACTTTCTTTATACGCTGTATAACTTTATACACTACAATAATACTAACACTAATAGATAGTATGGTAAGAAAGAAGGGTTCATCTATTTCTTTCTTACCGTACTATCGGATCTCATAGAATACTGCCGGTTATAGTCCGCTCATTTCATTTAAGACACAAAATTAGAATCCTTTTCATTTGATTTGTTTAACCATTAACTCCTTAATCATTTTGACTTATGGTTTTTACGTAAATGATAAGTAGAAACGCAGTAGGGACTAGAATGAACAGTGCAGTAGCAATAAATGCAAGAATATTTACTTCCATAATCTCATCGTTTTTTTACTTCAAAATAACTCGGGATTTAATCCCATAGAGATAATAAATCTTTCTCCTGTCAATTCAATGAATGAATTCCCTCTCGATGATCTTGAAATCAGATCAATATCATGAATAACAATATCTGAGCTATCAAACCAATTCGTCGTCAAGAATTGAATAGTATAACATAGGAAGATCGTTTATCCATACCGAATCCAAAATTTCTTTATTTCGCATTCTTTTCTGTTCTTTATCTATAACCTACCTTACGTCCTCCTTGTACAATCATCGGATAAAGTATCGTCCGACCACCCGTCCGTTTCCATTAGTTACAAACCCCCAACAAACAATCGAAGCGAAGTGGAAAAAGAAGGGAGTTACGTTCTAAACTCCGTTTTTTTTTTAATGATCTAGTTTTCTTGGAAGACAAAGAAGTGTGATAAAGAGGAGTCCCGGGATAAAGGATGGAATATTCCATCAAACTAACTATTTTAGTTTGGGGTTTGTTCGTTCTTCGACGAGCCCTCTAAAAAAATATCAAAATAGGAAGGAAAAATGGATTTATTCCCCTGCTACTTGCTAAGCTAAAGGGGGTGAGATATTGATCTTTATTTTTCTTTTACCCTCCCTCCTTAGGTTATTCGTACTGGGATACCTATACCAAAAGCTCAGCGTACAATTTGAATGAAATAGATTTTTCAACTTCACATTAGTAATTGCCGTTACACAAACAAAACCGAAGTCAGAAGGGGGGATTTTTGAATCTGGAAAAGTATTCTATCAGGGAAATGAAATTCTGTTAATGTGAAATTCATTTTGTATTGTACAAGAAATGAATTCAATTTGGGTCTGTGCGCCCAAGAAACATATAGTCCTCTATTCCATTCCATGAATTGGGAACAATCGAAAAAGCAGACTCAGTATCTCATGGAATCCGGACTAGAATGCTCTCAATAATTGTACTAAATATGTCTTTCTCCTACCAATCTGTAGGAGTTGAAATAATGAAAATCCCCCTATTTATTTGATGAGAAATGCGAAATGCCAAAGGAAAGAAAAAAG